ATCGTGCATGAACGGTTCTTCTATCTCGAATGATTGGGCTAAAGTAAGGGCTAAAAAAAAAGAAGAAAAAAAATAGAATTGAACATCCGTACAGGCATCTTTTGTGCATTGCATACGGCTCCGCAATGGAATTTCCTTTTTCTTCCCCTCTATTCTATATCGAAGTAAAAAAAAAAGAATCCATCCGATTCAGATCATTGAATGATCCATTTACCACCTTTCTTTTCGTATTGTAGGAGTCAAAAAAAAATACTATGATGGTTCTGTTGCTTTCTATATTTATCTCGTCTGTAATTTAGCAATCCCAAAGTTTCTTTTTGATACGATCAAATAAGGAAAAATGATCTTTTTTTTTTCATTTTCGTATTCTTTTCTTTGTAAGATAAATATCAGAAAGATACTTCTGGTGTGGAAGAAAAATGGTTTGTGACGCTGAAATGTACTCCCGACACAGAAGATCAAATCGGAAATAACCTTTGTTTCATACTACTATCTCGATACAAAATCTCATGTTAGGAAAAACAAGAATAGTTTGTTCATATCGAACTCGAAGTGCCATGCTATTATTACCTATTATTCATATTCGATACGGCGAAGGCATAGTCTTCTTCCTTTTTTCAAATAAAAACTCATTGGCGCCAAGCGTGAGGGAATGCTAGACGTTTGGTAATTTCTCCTCCGACCAGAATGAAAGATCCCATTGAAGCGGCTAATCCCATGCATATTGTATGTACATCGGGCGAAACAAATTGCATAGTATCATAAATGGCTATTCCTGGTATTACCCATCCGCCGGGGGAGTTTATAAACAAATAAAGATCCTTAGTATCATCTTCTATACTGAGATATACCATGAGACCAACAAGTTGATTTGAGATTTCGCTATCAACTTCTTGGCCTAAAAAAAGTAATCTTTCTCGATAAAGTCGGTTGATTAGGACAAAATTGTATCCTTTTTAAACCGTACGTGCATCTTTGGATGCATACGGTTCAAAAAAATTGCGAAAAAAAAAGAATCAATGTGTCGATTCCAATCCTATCTCTTTTTTTGTAACAGATTTCTGTTTTTCTAATGAAAGGGATTTTTTCTTCTATTTTTCAAAAAAACATGAGTTTTGGCCCCCTTCCCTAAAAAAAGAATTTAGTGAACTTATTGAATTAACCTCTCATTGATGTATTGTTTCGTCGAGATTCAAATCACGATGTAATTTTCTTGTTCCTGACTGGGTCCTTTCAATTCTTTTAGGTTCATGTTCTACTCCGGGGAAAGATCTATCCGAATTATATTTGCACATATAGGACAAATGATCTCAGTACCACTTCTTTTTGCTACGACTTTTTTTCAATTCCTTTCACGCCTCCCCCAAACTATTCGATGTATTCATAATACTGGTTGGCATGGCAGTTTGAGATCGCCCCTATAATTAAGTATAAGAATCGTCTATGCTACAAGCGGTAATTGTACATATATTACTATTACCAATTTGGTATTTTCTGAATGGAGCCTGGATACTTGATTTTCTTAGTCCAAGTCAACCATAAATTCTTATAATTGATAATATTGATCCTCAATAGAAATTGATCTAATTTCACTTCACGCTCCGAATAATTGATTCTTCAATCAATACAATATTTCTTGGGCGAAACAGAGGATATCTCGATCGGTGGAGAAAACGGGTAAATCCCATATGACCCAATATGTCTGACAAGTCGCACTATACGTCAACCCAAACTGCATCTTCCTCTCCAGGACTCCGAAAAGGTACTTTTGGAACACCAATGGGCATTAAATTAAAGAAAAAAATTAAGTACTATACTTCACTTTAATACGGAAACGTAAGAATGAGTTTTTTATTGTCTTCATTATTCTTTTTTTTTCTGTTTATTGTAGTTTATACATACATCGGAAGGTTTTTAGGGGAAGACATAATGAATAAATCAAAATTTTAATGAAGGGATCGATCGTTCGAATACTAAACAAGTATACATGCATTCGTTCCCACGCAATGGGACCAATGCCCCCATTGCGTATTGGTACTTATCGGGTATAGAATAGATCTGCTTCTCTTTGTTCTTACGAACGGAATTCCGCCGTTATTTTCAACGGAATCGAAAAAATAGTAACCTTTTCTCATACAGAATTCGCTGAAAAGGTTAGGTACATAGTGCAATGCGATAAAGTTACATAGTGTCTATTTTTCTTTGAAAAAGGGGTATTTCCATGGGTTTGCCTTGGTATCGTGTTCATACTGTAGTATTGAATGATCCCGGCCGATTGCTTTCTGTCCATATAATGCATACGGCTCTAGTTTCTGGTTGGGCCGGTTCGATGGCTCTATACGAATTGGCGGTTTTTGATCCCTCTGACCCCGTCCTTGATCCAATGTGGAGACAAGGTATGTTCGTTATACCCTTCATGACTCGTTTAGGAATAACCAATTCGTGGGGTGGTTGGAGTATTTCAGGAGGAACTATAACGAATCCGGGTATTTGGAGTTATGAAGGCGTGGCTGGGGCACATATTGTGTTTTCTGGCTTGTGCTTTTTGGCGGCCATCTGGCATTGGGTATATTGGGACCTAGAAATATTCTGTGATGAACGTACGGGAAAACCCTCTTTGGATTTGCCCAAGATCTTTGGAATTCATTTATTTCTCTCAGGGGTGGCTTGCTTTGGTTTTGGCGCATTTCATGTAACAGGCTTATATGGTCCTGGAATATGGGTGTCTGATCCTTATGGACTAACTGGAAAAGTACAATCTGTAAGTCCAGCGTGGGGCGCGGAAGGTTTTGATCCTTTTGTTCCGGGGGGAATCGCCTCTCATCATATTGCAGCGGGTACACTGGGCATATTAGCGGGCCTATTCCATCTTAGTGTCCGTCCGCCTCAACGTCTATACAAAGGATTACGTATGGGCAATATTGAAACTGTACTTTCTAGTAGTATCGCTGCTGTTTTTTTTGCAGCTTTTGTTGTTGCTGGAACTATGTGGTATGGTTCAGCAACGACCCCAATCGAGTTATTTGGTCCTACTCGTTATCAGTGGGATCAGGGATACTTCCAGCAAGAAATATATCGAAGAGTTGGTGCCGGACTAGCCGAAAATCTAAGTTTATCAGAAGCTTGGTCTAAAATTCCCGAAAAATTAGCTTTTTACGATTACATTGGTAATAATCCGGCAAAGGGGGGATTATTCAGAGCAGGTTCAATGGACAGCGGGGATGGAATAGCTGTTGGATGGTTGGGACACCCCGTCTTTAGAGATAAAGAAGGGCGCGAACTTTTTGTACGTCGTATGCCTACTTTTTTTGAAACATTCCCGGTCGTTTTGGTAGATGGAGACGGAATTGTGAGGGCAGATGTTCCTTTTCGAAGGGCGGAATCAAAGTATAGTGTTGAACAAGTAGGTGTAACCGTTGAGTTCTATGGTGGCGAACTCAATGGAGTCAGTTATAGTGATCCTGCTACTGTGAAAAAATATGCTAGACGCGCACAATTAGGTGAAATTTTTGAATTAGACCGGGCTACTTTGAAATCCGATGGTGTTTTTCGTAGCAGTCCAAGGGGTTGGTTCACTTTTGGACATGCTACGTTTGCTTTGCTCTTCTTTTTCGGACACATTTGGCATGGCGCTAGAACCTTGTTCAGAGATGTTTTTGCTGGTATTGATCCAGATTTGGATGCTCAAGTGGAATTTGGAACATTCCAAAAACTTGGAGATCCAACTACAAGGAGACAGGTAGTTTGATACAAGATTGTTCTGGTATCTTTTGCCTCTATTTTTTTTATTTGAATTTGAATAAGGTACCCGAGAAATATTGACTTGAATCACCTTCTTTTCTTTGATTCGTTCCCCCCTTTTCTATGGTATGGTAAATGATTCCACTCAAACGAATAGGTGTGAAAGCTATAATTTTAAACCACGATCAAATCTATGGAAGCATTGGTTTATACATTCCTTTTAGTCTCAACTTTAGGGATAATTTTTTTCGCTATCTTTTTTCGAGAACCGCCTAAGGTTCCGACTAAAAAATGAAATGATTTTTCATTATATCAACTGAAGTAATGAGCCTCCCATATCGGGAGGCTCATTACTTCAACTAGTCTAGTCCCCGTGTTCCTCGAATGGATCTCTTAGTTGTTGAGAGGGTTGCCCAAAAGCGGTATATAAGGCGTACCCCGTGAAGCTTACAAGTAAACCAGATATGAAGATGGCGACTAGGGTTGCTGTTTCCATTTTTAGATAATTTCAAGATCACAACGGATCTACGATAAGATCGTTTATTTACAACTACAACGAAATGGTATACAAAGTCAACAGATCTCAACCAATGATTAAATAGGATTTATGGCTACACAAACTGTTGAGGGTAGTTCTAGATCTAGGCCAAGACAAACTACCGTAGGGAATTTATTGAAACCATTGAACTCGGAATATGGTAAAGTGGCCCCGGGCTGGGGGACTACGCCACTTATGGGAGTCGCAATGGCTCTATTTGCGATATTCCTATCTATTATTTTGGAAATTTATAATTCTTCCGTTTTACTGGATGGAATTTCAATGAGTTAGGTTTATAAGAACTACGAAGCCCTAGCAAAAAAATGACTTAAGACTCGGATTTATAGACCATTCTGGTAGTTCGACTGTGGGATTTCTTTTTTTCGGTATTTCCGGAATATGAGCGTGTGACTTGTTATAATTGATCCTATTGATAATACAGAGAAGGGTCCTGTCATCTCTATCAAGATGATTCTACCCCGTCGGATATTTATTCTAATATCTGGAACACGGAATATATAGAATAGATTAAGAAAAGAAATATTTGAACTATGATTCATACCTACTATTCAGACCTCGCAACCGGACTCAAAAAAAACAATTTCGAATGGGTATTTCCTAAATCAAACAATTTTTCTTTCTTTAGACTTATTTTGTCCGAAGAACAACTTCTTTCTCTAGATTTTGTTGAGTCATTACATCCACTCATTGAAATTGAATA